GGCTCCCTCTATCCAATCTACTCATCCTGTATATTGTCTTTTTCGTTCCATGTTGCAATATAAACTTATTATTTGATTATACGATACAAGGTTATACGAGAACGAATTCCTTATTTATAAACTATTTTCGATGAGAATTTGTATTTTAATTGAAAAAAAAAATCTTTCTATATAGATAGATATTGAAGTGCTATCTCAGATTCAAAAAAAAAGAGAATCATTTCTTTCAATACTCACTTATTATTAGTTAACAATCCTAATCCTCATATGCTTAATTCTGATAGGAAATAAAATAGTAAAATAATTATTCATCGAATGACTATTCATCTATTGTATTTTCATCAAATAGGGGGCAGGAAGATTATATGGAAAAATGGTGGTTCAATTTGATGTTGTCTAACGAGAAGTTAAAGTTAGAACATAGGTATGGTTTAAGTAAATCAATGGAAAGTCTTGATGCTATTGGCCATACCAGTGGAAGTGATGAACCCCCTCTAAATGATACGGAGAAAAATTGGAGTGATAGTGTTAGTTATAGTTTCAGTAATGTTGATTATTTATTTGGTATCAGGGATATTTGGAGTTTGATCTCTGATGACACTTTTTTAGTTAGGGATAGTAATGGTGACAGTTATTCCGTATATTTTGATATTGAAAATCATAGTTTTGAGATTGACAATGATAGTTCTTTTCTGAGTGAATTAGAGGGTTTTTTTTCTAGTTTTTTGAATAGGGGGTCTAAGAGAAACAATCACTACTATTATCATTACATGTATGATACTCAATCTAGTTGGACTAATCACATTAATAGTTGCATTAATAGTTATCTTCGTTTTGAAGTCAGTATTAATAGTTCCATTTCAGGTGGTACTGACAATTACAGTGACAGTTACATTTATAGTTTCATTTGTACTGAAAATGTAAGTGGTAGTGAAAGTGGAAGTTTTAGTATAAGAACTCGTAATAATGGCAGTGATTTCAATATAAGAGGAAGATCTAATGATTTCGATATAAATAAAAAATACAGACATTTATGGGTTCAATGCGAAAATTGTTATGGATTAAATTATAAAAAACTTCTTAGGTCAAAAATGAATATTTGTGAACAGTGTGGATATCATTTGAAAATGAGTAGTTCAGATAGAATCGAACTTTCGATTGATTCGGGCACTTGGGATCCTATGGATGAAGATATGGTTTCTATGGACCCCATTCAATTTCATTCAGAAGAGGAACCTTATAAAGATCGTATCGATTCTTATCAAAGAAAGACAGGTTTAACTGAAGCTGTTCAAACAGGCATAGGTCAACTAAACGGTATTCCCACAGCAATTGGGGTTATGGATTTTCAGTTCATGGGAGGTAGTATGGGATCTGTAGTAGGTGAGAAAATCACTCGTTTGATTGAGTACGCTACTAATCGATCTCTACCTGTCATTATTGTGTGTGCTTCTGGAGGAGCACGCATGCAAGAAGGAAGTTTGAGCTTGATGCAAATGGCTAAAATATCTTCTGCTTCATATGATTACCAATCCACTAAAAAGTTATTCTATGTACCAGTCCTTACATCTCCTACAACCGGTGGAGTAACAGCCAGTTTTGGTATGTTGGGAGATATCATTATTGCTGAACCTAATGCGTACATTGCATTTGCGGGTAAAAGAGTAATTGAACAAACATTGAATAAGACAGTACCCGATGGTTCACAAGCGGCTGAGTATTTATTCCATAAAGGCTTATTCGACCCAATCGTACCACGTAATCCTTTAAAAGGTGTTCTAAGTGAGTTATTTCAGCTCCATGGTTTCTTTCCCTTGAATCAAAATTCAAAAAATTAAAGTATAGCACTAGATTCAGTTATTTTGTTTGTAGCGAACAAGTATTTAGTTCATCATAATAAAAAAAAAACTAAGAAAAATGTTCTTTGGTGATATAAGTTACACTTTCTAGTAAGAGTCAGAAGTTTCGGATAATTTTTTTTCTTCCGGATCCAGATCTATTTTTTATCTTACCCCTATTCATGATTAGGTATTATGAACCTCTATCAACAGGATAAAATAAAAAAGTGAATTTCTCTTTCCGAGGAATTCTAATTTGGGGAAATAAAAAGAATTTTATCTGGCTATCTTACGCATTAATTAAGATAGACAATAATGAAAAAAAAAAAATAAATATCAAATATGGAAATGAAATAAAATAATTTCTACATCTATCGCATTTTTACTATGAATCCCTGTTTGTTGGATCCTATTATTTAGAGTCACGAATTCATAATGAACTTAATTTTCATAAGAAAACTCCTTTTAAATAAAAAACTCCTTATTAGATTAGAAAGAAAGATAGAAAGAACATAAGGATGGGAGAAGAAGAATAATAAAATTTGTAAAAGAAGATTACCCTATTTATATTCGTGTAGAAAGATGAATAGGTACACTTAATTTAGTTCTACATTTTTTAATTTAGTTCTACATTTTTGCACTTATTATCTATCATTTTTTTTATTAAAATTTAATATTTTAATATTATTTTTATATTTCTAATTTCCATTTTAATATAAATATATTATTTACAAATTATATATTTATATATACTTAATTGTTTATATATACTTAGTAGTATAATATTATATAAAATACAATAGTCAATATTACCTAATATTACTTATAATAGATATACTTATCATATCATAAGATATCTTTCTAATAGATACAAATATATAGATACAAATATTAAATCGAGGCACCCATTCTATGACAGATCTCAACTTACCCTCTATTTTTGTGCCTTTAGTGGGCCTAGTATTTCCGGCAATTGCAATGGCTTCTTTATCTCTTCATGTCCAAAAAAATAAGATTGTCTAGATCCAATGGGACCAAATCCTATCAATTTATTTCAACACTGTATCATAATACAGATATTTTTTTAGTGCAATATGGTACGATATGTGGCTCTTTCCACACACAAATGAAAGAACTGTTATGTATGCGGATACATGCTATCTGCATAAATGCATGTATATATATATATATAGCTGGTTAAAAACGGATCAGTAAATATTTTTAATAGAAAGTCAATGTATCTAACCAATTACTCCACATCAGAATAGTGCTAGTTGATGAAAGTTACTTCGGGATCAAGAAAGGTAAAGTCAAATTTGGGTTATTCTCTCAATTCCAATCGAATGCAACTGGATCTAGTATAGTATGAATTGGCGATCAGAACATATATGGATAGAACTTATAAGGGGGTCCCGAAAAACAAGTAATTTTTGCTGGGCCTGTATCCTTTTTTTAGGTTCACTAGGATTCTTAGCGGTTGGAACTTCCAGTTATCTTGGTAGGAATCTGATATCCATATTTCCATCTCAGCAAATTATTTTTTTTCCACAAGGAATCGTGATGTCTTTTTACGGGATCGCAGGTCTGTTCGTTAGCTCCTATTTGTGGTGCACAATTTTGTGGAATGTAGGTAGTGGTTATGACCGATTCGATAGAAAAGAAGGAATTGTGTGCATTTTTCGTTGGGGATTTCCTGGAATAAATCGTCGCATCTTCCTTCGCTTCCTTATGAGAGATATCCAATCAATCAGAATTGAGGTTAAAGAGGGTCTTTATCCTCGTCGTGTCCTTTATATGGAAATCAGAGGTCAAGGGGCCATTCCCTTGACTCGTACTGATGAGAATTTTACTCCACGAGAAATTGAACAAAAAGCTGCCGAATTGGCCTATTTCTTGGGCGTACCAATTGAAGTATTTTGAAATGAATTGAACACAATAAAGAATAAATGTTTTCTCGGCATGGGGGAAGGAACTTGCTAATTCCCTTTTTAATATAATTGAAGTCTTTTTGGAATGTTCATTTGAACAAAACATGTTAGATTATTCTATTTCCTCCTTCCTTTGTCGTGGCGACTCCCATAGAATAAACCAAAAAAGCAGGAGGGCGTATATGGAATAACTATAATAAACTATACTATAATAAAGAAGAAAATTAAGAAAAGAATAAATTTTTGTATACCATTTGTATACCAAAAGTATTTCATATGCGTATGGATACCAACTCAATTCTTTTCTACTAGAAAATTTCTACTAGAAAAAAGGCTAATCTAAGGCTAATATAATAAGTAGGGATTCATCAAATATATCCGAACATTTATTTCGTAATACGGAATTCATCTCATCTTTTTAGGCCCAAAATTTTGATGATACCCTTTTTCCTTGGTTGTGGCTAGGCGGTGAAACATTTCGAAATAATTAACTGAGGGGGGTTTTCGTTTATAAATCCGATTCGTTATTTTAAGTGGGTTTTCGAGTATTCATAGAAAGGAACAAATGAAGATGAAATTGCTTCGAATTTGCCCATTCAAATTTGCCCAATTGAGATATCTAGGAATAATATTGATTTTTCATTTTTATCCGAAAAGGGCAAACCCTTATCCCATTTCTATATTCCTTCTAGATCCAAGAACTAAACTCAATTTTGACACAAAAATTGGAATGAATAGACCCATAGGTTCAATACCTTGTTATAGAACTCGTGCTTCAGAGAAATATCATATAGAGTCAACGAATGAAGCAGGTTCATTAACGATTCAATTCACAGATAAAAAATGAAAAAAAAGAAAGCATTGCCTTCTTTCCCATATCTTGTATCTATAGTATTTTTGCCCTGGTGGGTTTCTCTTTCATTTAATAAATGTCTGGAACTTTGGGTTACAAATTGGTGGAATACCGGGCAATCCAAAACTCTCTTGAATATCATTCAAGAGAAAAACGTTCTAGAAAGATTCATAGAATTAGAAGAACTCTTTCTGTTGGACGAAATGATAAAGGAGTACCCGGAGACACATATACAAAAACTTCGTATAGGAATACACAAGGAAACGATACAATTGGTCAAAACACACAATGAATATCATCTCCATATCATTTTGCATTTCTCGACAAATATAATCTCTTTCGCTATTCTAAGTGGTTATTTTATTTTGGGTAATGAGGAACTTGTCATTCTTAATTCTTGGGTTCAGGAATTCCTATATAACTTAAGTGACACAATAAAAGCTTTTTCGATTCTTTTAGTTACTGATTTATGGATTGGATTTCACTCGACTCATGGTTGGGAACTAATAATTGGTTCGTTCTACAATGATTTTGGATTGGCTCATAACGATCAAATTATATCTGGTCTTGTTTCCACCTTTCCAGTTATTCTAGATACAATTGTGAAATATTGGATTTTCCATTATTTAAATCGTGTATCTCCTTCGCTTGTAGTCATTTATCATTCAATGAATGAATGAAGAACTCATTTGATCTCCTGATATCAATCAAATAAATCAGAATCCTTCTTCCTTTATAAAGAAACCATTTTGAATCTTACTTAATTCTTTATATTTTATTTCTACCAGTTCAAGGTATTCGTCCTATATTACAGTACAACTATTCCAGTACAATGACAGACTCATGCATAGGGAACTTTACTAGTTCTCTATCTAATTTATTGTAGAAATTCCGAGATCCATGATTGGACATGCAAAATAGAAATACTTTTTCTTGGGTAAAGGAACAGATGACTCGATCCATTTCTGTATCGATCATGATATATGTAATAACTCGAGCATCCATTTCAAATGCATATCCCATTTTTGCGCAGCAGGGTTATGAAAACCCACGAGAAGCAACTGGACGAATTGTATGTGCTAATTGCCATTTAGCTAATAAGCCCGTGGATATTGAAGTTCCGCAAGCTGTGCTTCCTGATACTGTATTTGAAGCAGTTGTTCAAATTCCTTATGATATGCAACTGAAACAAGTTCTTGCTAATGGTAAAAAAGGGGGTTTGAATGTGGGTGCTGTTCTTATTTTACCCGAGGGATTCGAATTAGCCCCCCCCGATCGTATTTCTCCTGAGTTGAAAGAAAAGATAGGAAATCTGTCTTTTCAGAGTTATCGTCCCAATAAAAAAAATATTCTTGTGATAGGTCCTGTTCCGGGTCAGAAATATAGTGAAATCGTCTTTCCCATTCTTTCCCCCGACCCTGCTACAAAGAAAGACGTTCACTTCTTAAAATATCCCATATATGTGGGTGGGAACAGAGGAAGGGGTCAGATTTATCCTGATGGTAGCAAGAGTAACAATACAGTCTATAATGCTACATCAGCAGGTATAGTAAGCAAAATAGTACGTAAAGAAAAGGGAGGATATGAAATAACCATAGTTGATGCATCGGATGGACGTCAAGCGGTTGATATTATACCTCCAGGACCAGAACTTCTTGTTTCAGAGGGTGAATCCATTAAGCTTGATCAACCATTAACAAGCAATCCCAATGTAGGAGGGTTTGGTCAGGGAGATGCAGAAATAGTGCTTCAAGATCCATTACGCGTCCAAGGCCTTTTGTTCTTCTTCGCATCTGTTATTTTGGCACAAGTTTTTTTGGTTCTTAAAAAGAAACAGTTTGAAAAAGTTCAATTGTACGAAATGAATTTTTAGGTCCAGAGATTCCTTAACATTTGGTAAAAAGTGCCAATTTTTTGTCCATCGATACAATTATGTATGATCAAAAAATTCTGTAAATCCTTTTGCTTACTTTGTTTATACTCTTTTTGTTTTGCAGGACGCCTGGAATTCATTACTTGTATTCCATTTTAGTAATAAACAATAGGCATACAAACAAATACAAAAGAAGAGAATACAGGGCAAGGATGGTAAAAATGAAAGGAACAAATACTTTTAGGAAGGATTACTAGTCTTCCTAATCTTCTATTCGACGCAAGACGACACAAGAAAAAGGAATTTTCACCCGTTTTCTTGTGTCGTCTTGTATCAAAATAATAATTATTTTTTTTTCCTGTTCATCAAAGATTACTATTCCCTTCCTTCTTTTCCGGGCCTATCGGAACTCCTTTGTTTAGATTCATAAGAAGTAGTGGACAAACAAAGGAAAAAAAGGATTATGGGTGAATAAGTTATTGAGAAAATAGAATTTATTCACTTATTCAATATCTTCACTTATTCAATAATCTTCACTTATTCAATATAAGTTAAACTTCTAACTTAGAGAAATTATTCAAACAAAAAAGACTGTTCCGGTTGAAAGGCGGATTTTATTTTTACGAATATCCAAATCTTTATTTATTATATGATCAGATATATGATCAGAGTTTTTATTTTATTTTTAGAGTAATTTTGATTAAGGTTCTATTAGTTTAGTCTAGAAATGATTTGCAGGATGTCTCATCCCTAGAAATCAATATAATTATTATATTGGATTATAGATAAAATCGATTGATTCGTTCTTTCTTCTTGCTTACAGTTAATATTTTGGGGGAAGGGCAGGGACTATGAATCAACCGCTAGATTCAATTGTTCACAAACATCATTAAGAAACAAAAGAATAGAGTGGTTTGAAACATCAGAGCAAAGGATCCTTTTTGTCATTTCTACAAAACAAATATAATATTTTGGTTATGCTGACTGGATAACTAACCAATTTGTAGG